TTGCCTACTTTAGCATATTTTCTTATAGTCATTTTGACCCCACCTTCCCGGAGTTCATTCTCCGGGGAACTCCATTTAAATTATTCCGCTGTATTCTTTCCAATCTACTTTTTTTCTGATTTCGTTGGAAATCATATAAAGACAATTCCTGTTTGATATAGCCATTTGGGCCAATATTTTACGATTAAGAAGCAACTGCTTCTTGTATAGATTATGTATAAATTTACTATAACTATAGAATACTCTCCCTTCTCGAATTACTGCGTTTATCCGAGTGATCCACAAACGACGAAAATTTCTCTTTTGCTTATCCCTATCCCGATGAGCCGAAACCAAAGCTCTTATTTTCTGTTGAGTAATAGTTCGAGTAAGTCTTGAATGAGATCCCCGAAAACTTGATGCAAATAAACGAATTTTTGTTCTACGCCTCCGGGCTATATATCCGCGTTTAATTCTGGTCATTGAATAAAAAAAATTTTGACAAATAACTAATCGATTTCGTTTCTTTCAGTTATTCTTTTACCCGCCCTGGTCTATTAATAACCAAACGTATTTTTCCAATGTATAAAATAAAAATTCCAACGGCTTTGGCTACTATAACCTCCCCAACCACGATTTTTTCTTTTTTTCGGTATTTTTTAAAGAAATCGAAATTAAATGGATAAAGAAATCGTGGGTTTCCTCGTTTCTATGGTTACTTCTTAAACGGTGAGGTCTTCTCTATACACCGGAGCCTTTATTTCATTTAATATTTCATCAATGTTATTGGTAACTTGTATAGTTCACATCACACTCTATTGGCTCTACTCATGAATTCTATTATCCAGTAAGGGGTCTTTCACAATAAGACCCGCCTATACAGTAACGGTATTTAATTATGAAATTTCGCTGGGTAGCTGACCCTCGTAGTCCGTTCTTGACCGAGCGAGAACTTCATTTTTCTGTTTTTTTTTTTGAATTTCAATAAGATTTCCTCCGCTTAATGGATAACGATTTGCTACCAATGGAGAATTGTTTCTCATCTTAAATTCAGGTGATTGGATTTGCACCAGCGGAAACCATAAATTTTATACACAATAGAGGGATCGATTGGCTTATTTTTAGATAATTAAGTAGATAGTAAATGGAGTTCCTTCTTCCATTCGATCCTATTCACTGGACTAATCATTCATACTGATACTGGAAGCGGTTTCTTGATTTTTTGTATCAGCTCATGATCTAAACGAGTCGCACATACACCCTAGTACATGTTCCTCGACGCTGAGGGCATCCCCCAAGAGCGGGGGATTTCGTGACATTTCGAATGGGCTGTCTTGTATTTCTAATAAGTTGTTTAATAGTTGGCATGTTGAATATATACATAATGGGCTGGTTTAGATTGATCCTAACCGGATGATTAGGAATTTTTTTTATTTAATAGTTAAACTCGGAGATAAAATAGAAAATCACGGATTTTCACAAAATCCATTTTTTCATGGAACTGCTACAAGATCAACAATTCCATAAGCTTTGGCTTCTGTTGCTGACATAAAAACGTCTCTTTCCATGTCTTCAGATACAACCCATAATGGTTTGCCCGTCCTTTGTACATAAACCCTTGTGAGGGTTTCGCGTAGTTTGAGCAGTTCTTCCGCTTCCAGGATAAATTCTCCCGCCTGCGCCTCATAAAAAGCACTCGCGGGTTGATGGATCATTACCCTGATGATAGAAGGTTTCTCTATCTGATGTGATGAAAGGCACAGAAAAGGAAGATCAAGAATAATAGGAAAAAAGATAGAATTGAACAACCGTACGGGCATCATCTTTTGTGCATTGCATACGGCTATACAATCAAATTGACCCTTACTTTCCAGATAAAAATAGAATCTATCAGCCCCAGACGGGTAAATGGTCAAATGGCCACCCTTCCTTTTGGAGGAATTCAAAAATACTATGATGGCTCCGTTGCTTTTCTATTTGAAAATGGATTCTTTTTTTTTTCTTTGATTCAGCAATCCCAAAGTTTCTTTTTGATCCAACCAAAAAGGGAAAAATTTGGTTTTTTTTGCACTCTTGTTTTTATAACTTAAAAATTGTTAAGAGCCTTTCGGTGTGAAAACAACCAAGTTTGTAACGCTGAATTGGACTTCCGATAGATAAGAGAAAGTCGGAAATATCTTTTATCTCATACTACTCTCTCGATACATAATTGAATCTTTTGAAAAAAAAACAATGCAAAAATTTTTCATATCGAATTCGAAGTGCCATGCTATTATTACTTAATATTCATATGGCGAAGGCATAGTTTTATTTTTTCTCTCAAATAAAAAAACCCCATTGGCGCCAAGCGTGAGGGAATGCTAGACGTTTGGTAATTGCTCCTCCAACCAGGATAAAAGATCCCATTGACGCGGCTAATCCCATGCATATTGTATGGACCTCTGGTCGCACAAATTGCATAGTATCATAAATAGCTACTCCGGGTATTATCCATCCGCCAGGAGAGTTTATAAACAAATAAAGATCTTTGGTATCATCCTCGATACTGAGATATACCATAAGACCGATAAGTTGATTCGAGATCTCGCTAGTAATTGCTTGGCCTAAAAAAAGCAATCTTTCTCGATAAAGTCGGTTGGGTAGGGCAAAATTGTATCCCTTAGGAACCGTACATGCACCTTTTGGTGCATACGGTTCAAAAAAAAACTAGCGAAAAAAAAAAAAGAATCAATATATAGATTAAGGGCTTTTTCTTCGATTTTTCAATAAAGACGAATGTTTATTTCTTCTTTATAATATAATAGAAAAATTTATCGAATTCACTTTTCATTGATGTATTGTTTCATCGAGATTCAATCCAAATCACGATGGTATTTTCTTGTTCCTGAATGGGACTCTTTCATCTTTTTAGGTTTATGCTCTACTCCGGGTAAAGATGCACCCCATTTTGATTTGCACATATAGGACAAATCTTCTCACCAACATTTCTTTTTGTTATGACTTTCCAAATAACAAACAGGAATCATTTAGGATACACGTAGTAATCCTAGATATATTACCAATGGGGTTTTTTCTAAACGGAGCCTGGATACTTCATTTTTTGAGTCCAATCAAAGTAAACCATAAATTATTCTAATTGATAATAGTACTATGAATTCCTCCACACAATGCATCTAATTGCACTTCACGCTCCAATTTTTGGATGATTCTATTTCTCCTTCTTGGGCGAAACGGAGGATATCTCGATCGGGGGAGAGAACGGGGAAATCCCATATGACCCAATATATCTGACAAGTCGCACTATACGTCAATCCAAGATGCATCTTCCTCTCCAGGAGTTCGGAAAGGTACTTTTGGAACACCAATAGGCATAAATTGAAAGAAAAAAGAACTAAATCCTATATTTCACTTTGATGTGGAAACGTAACAGTGTGGTTTTATTGTCTTTATAATACTGTCTTTATCATATTTATTTTATCCATAGATTCGAAAAATTCAGAAAGAAAGACAAAAAAATAAAGGAAATTTTGTATGAGTAGGCCTTTCGGATGATAAACGCATTTACTCATAGAAAGTGGTATCAATCCAGCATTGCGTATTGGTACTTATCGAGTATAGAATAAATCTGCTTCTCTTTGTTCTTACGAACAGAATTCTTCAATTATTTGGAACAGAATAGAATATAGAATAAATAACCCTTGTTAGGAAATAATCCACTGAACAGGGGAAGTCCGTAGGATAGTCATAGTATATTCCAATGCAATAAAGTTACGTAGTGTTTATTTTTTTCTTTGATAAAGGGGTATTTTCCATGGGTTTGCCTTGGTATCGTGTTCATACCGTTGTATTGAATGATCCCGGCCGATTGCTTTCCGTTCATATAATGCATACAGCTCTGGTTGCTGGTTGGGCGGGCTCGATGGCTCTCTATGAATTAGCAGTTTTTGATCCTTCTGATCCCGTTCTTGATCCAATGTGGAGACAAGGTATGTTCGTTATACCCTTCATGACTCGTTTAGGAATAACAAATTCCTGGGGGGGTTGGAGTATCACAGGAGGGACTGTAACGAATCCGGGGGTTTGGAGTTACGAAGGTGTAGCTGGGACACATATTATGTTTTCTGGCTTATGCTTTTTGGCAGCTATCTGGCATTGGGTCTATTGGGATCTAGAAATATTTTCTGATGAACGTACAGGAAAACCTTCTTTGGATTTGCCCAAGATCTTTGGAATTCATTTATTTCTCTCTGGGGTGGCTTGCTTTGGTTTTGGTGCATTTCATGTAACAGGCCTGTATGGTCCTGGAATATGGGTGTCTGATCCTTATGGACTAACGGGAAAAGTACAACCTGTAAATCCGTCGTGGGGTGTGGAAGGTTTTGATCCTTTTGTTCCGGGAGGAATAGCTTCTCATCATATTGCAGCAGGTACATTGGGAATATTAGCGGGTCTATTCCATCTTAGCGTTCGACCGCCACAACGTCTATACAAAGGATTACGTATGGGAAATATTGAAACCGTACTCTCCAGTAGTATCGCGGCTGTCTTTTTTGCAGCTTTTGTAGTTGCTGGAACTATGTGGTATGGTTCAGCAACTACCCCCATCGAATTATTTGGTCCCACTCGTTATCAATGGGATCAGGGTTACTTCCAGCAAGAGATATATCGAAGAGTTAGCGCCGGGCTAGCAGAAAATCAAAGTTTCTCAGAAGCCTGGTCTAAAATTCCTGAAAAATTGGCTTTTTATGATTATATCGGCAATAATCCAGCAAAAGGAGGATTATTCAGGGCAGGCTCAATGGATAGCGGAGATGGAATAGCGGTTGGGTGGTTAGGACACCCTATCTTTAGAGATAAAGAAGGACGTGAGCTTTTTGTACGGCGTATGCCCACTTTTTTTGAAACATTTCCGGTCGTTTTGGTAGACGGCGACGGAATTGTTAGAGCAGATGTTCCTTTTCGAAGGGCAGAATCCAAGTATAGTGTTGAACAAGTAGGTGTAACCGTTGAGTTCTATGGCG